TTAGAAATGATATAGATAAAAACACTCTTAGTGGGAGCGATAGTGACAATTCTAGTTACAGTAATGTTGATCATTTAGTCGGCGTTAGAGACATTCATAATTTCGTACCTGATGATACTTTTTTAGTTAGGGATAATAATAGGGACAGTTATTTCATATGTTTTGATATTGAAAATAAAATTTTTGAGATTGACAATGCTCATTCTTTTCTAAGTGAACTAGAAAGCTCTTTTTCTAATTCTCGGAATTTTTGTTATCTAAATAGTGTATCTAATAGTGATGATCCCCACTATGATCCTTACATATATGATACTAAATATAGTTGGAATAAACACATTACTAGCTGTATTGACAGCTATTTTCGTTCTCAAATTTGTATTGATAGTTACATTTTAAGTGGTATTGTCAATTACAATGACAATTACATTTCTAGTTACATTTTTGATGAAAGCAGAAATAGTAGTGAAACCCAGAGTTCAAGTATAAAAACGAGTCCGGCTGGTAGTGAGTTAACTATAACAGAAACGGAAAATTCTAATGATCTAGATTTTACTCAAAAATATAGGCATTTATGGGTTCAATGCGAAAATTGTTATGGATTAAATTATAAGAAATTTTTGAAATCAAAAATGAATATTTGCGAACACTGTGGACATCATTTGAAAATGAGTAGTTCAGATAGAATAGAACTTTTGATTGATCCAGGTACTTGGGTTCCTATGGATGAAGATATGGTCTCTGTGGATACCATTGAATTTCCGTTGGAAGAGGAATCTTACAAAGATCGTATTGATTCTTATCAAAGAAAAACAGGATTAACTGAGGCTGTTCAAACAGGCACAGGTCAACTAAACGGTATTCCCATAGCAATTGGGGTTATGGATTTTCAGTTTATGGGGGGTAGTATGGGCTCCGTAGTTGGCGAGAAGATCACTCGTTTGATCGAATATGCTACCAATCGGTTTTTGCCTCTTATTCTAGTGTGTGCTTCCGGAGGAGCACGCATGCAAGAAGGAAGTTTGAGCTTGATGCAAATGGCTAAAATAGCTTCCGCTTTATATGATTATCAATCAAAGAAAAAGTTATTCTATGTATCAATCCTTACATCTCCTACTACTGGTGGGGTGACAGCCAGTTTTGGTATGTTGGGCGATATCATTATTGCCGAACCCAATGCCTACATTGCATTTGCGGGTAAAAGAGTAATTGAACAAACATTGAATACGACAGTACCTGAGGGCTCACAAACGGCTGAATATTTATTCCATAAGGGCCAATTCGACCTAATCGTACCACGTAATCTTTTAAAAGACGTTCTGAGTGAGTTATTTCAGCTCCACGCTTTCTTTTCTCTGAATCAAAATTCAATCAAGTGGATCCTTAATAAAAATAAAAAAAAAATATATTAATTAATCAAAATATAAATTATTATTTTTTTTTTATAAAACGAGTAGTTATTTAGTTTATAGAAATCAAAGCCAAAATCCATTCTACGGATTTTGGCTTGGTAGCATTTGATAACATAAGATTTAATTGTAAAAATAATTATGCGGATCATTTTTTTTTACCGACATTCCCGATTACTAATCAGTAAAAACCTCTATCAAAAAAAAAGAATGCATTCCTTCTTCCGCTAAATTAAAATTAGGCAAGGAGAATAAAGCGAATTTCACGTTCTCTTCTTATGTTATGTGTATATAATTCAAATATAGAAAATTTAAAAGTGAAAAGTACAGAATCTTGCATCTTTCGATATTTTTTTAGAATCCCCAGTTTTACTAAGACTCCCTATTCCCGGATCGGATTGTAACAAATTTTTCAGGAAGTTGTAAGAAACTCTTTCTTTATTTTATTCCATTTTATGAAATTCAAATTATAAGACAAAAACAAGATAATAAAAAAGGCGATTATCATATATATATATTTCATGTAGAAAGATGAAAAATTATATTTATTTAGTTCGACATTCCTTGCACTTATTTTATTATATTTATATATTTTTTATTATATCACATATACTCACTTAGATATGCTTAGTATAATTCTATATGAATTATAAATAATGATTATAAGATACCTTTATAACAATATAAATAACAATATAACAATAACAGGTAAAAATAGTAAATCCAGGTATCCATTTTATGACAAATTTACCTTCTTTTTTTGTGCCTTTCGTGGGCCTAATATTGCCGGCAATTGCGATGGCTTCTTTATCTCTTCATATTCAAAAAAACAAGATTTTTTAGATATCGATATGATGGGGCTAAATCTCATCTATTTTGTTTTTTTTTTTCAAGATTTAGACTTAGACCATAACACAGATATCTATTTCTTAGAATAAAATATGTGATGTGGTTTCCCCCGAACATAAAGAAATATTGTTATTCGTGTGTAAACATGATATATGAGTAAATAAATTATAGCTATTTGCAACGAAATCAAATCGGGATCGGGGCGAATGCCTTAAATGTAAAGTGAATATATCTATATGTATGTGGATATCTATAGGAAATCATACGAAATGGATATCATTATTTTATATCTAACCAATTCGATGAATTACTCCTAAAATAAAAGTTCACATCAGAATAGTGCTAGTTGATGAGAGTTATTTCGGAAACACACAAAAAGTCAAATTAATTTGGGTTATTCTCTCAATTTCAATAAAATGCAACTAGATCTAGTATGAATTGGCGATCAGAACATATATGGATAGAACTTATAGCAGGGTCTCGAAAAACAAGTAATTTCTGCTGGGCCTTTATCCTTTTTTTAGGTTCATTAGGGTTTTTATTAGTTGGAATTTCCAGTTATCTTGGTAGAAATTTGATATCTTTATTTCCGCCTACGCAAATCATTTTTTTTCCACAGGGGATCGTGATGTCTTTCTACGGAATTGCGGGTCTCTTTATTAGCTCTTATTTGTGGTGCACAATTTCGTGGAATGTAGGTAGTGGTTATGATCAGTTCGATAGAAAAGAAGGAATAGTGTGTATTTTTCGTTGGGGATTTCCTGGAAAAAATCGTCGCATCTTCCTCCAATTCTTTATGAAAGACGTCCAGTCCATCAGAATAGAAGTGAAAGAGGGTATTTATGCTCGTCGTGTCCTTTATATGGAAATCAGAGGCCATGGCGCTATTCCTTTGACTCGTACTGATGAGAATTTGACTCCACGAGAACTTGAGCAAAAAGCTGCTGAATTGGCTTATTTCTTGCGTGTACCAATTGAAGTATTTTAAAAAATGAATTGAAACTGAAATGAAAAGAATGAATGCTTTTTTTTTTATTTTCAATAGAGAGATTATATCTTGTAGATTCTCTTTTTTTTGTTTTGTCAATCAATTTTTCTTTTTATCCCTTTTTGTACTTCTTAATTACCAAACGATTGGGATGCTTATAACGATAGCTTTTTTGTCTTGTTTTGGTAGTCATTTTTTTTATCAGAATCACAATATTCTTCAGAAAATTCTCTCAATTATTCCCGGACTATGCGCCGTTTTTTTTTTCAAAAAATTGGATATTTTGATAGAAAGGGAGTTCTTTCGTTTCAAAATCTGAATAATATTTGTTACTTGAAGGGGCTCTTTCATGCATTTCTTTATTGAAAGGGGTCACTCTCTTCGAATTTTAGCAAGTGATAGATTTGGAAACAATCTCTTTATTCGAAGTGGATTCTTTTTTATTCCATTTCTGTATTATTTATAAATTCAAGTACTAACCGCTGAATCATACACAAAAAAAGCGGGGAATAGATTCGTGGGCTCGATAACTTGTAATAGAACTGATCCTTGATAGGAATATTAGTTAGTATCGTATAGCGTCAACGAATGGGGTGAGTTCATTAAAAATTCAAAGACGAAAAAATGGCAAAAAAGAGAGCATTCATTCCCCTTCTATATCTTGCATCTATAGTATTTTTGCCCTGGTGGATCTCTCTCTCATTTACTAAAAGTCTGGAATCTTGGGTTACTAATTGGTGGGATACTAGGCAATCCGAAATTTTTTTGAATGATATTCAAGAAAAGAGTATTCTAAAAAAATTCATAGAATTAGAGGAACTCTTACTCTTGGACGAAATGATAAAGGAATACCCGGGAACACATCTAGAAAAGCTTCGTATCGGAATCTACAACGAAACGATCCAATTGATCAAGATGCACAATGAAGATTGTATCCATACGATTTTGCACTTCTCGACAAATATGATCTGTTTCGTTATTCTAAGTGGTTATTCTATGCTAGGTAATGAAGAACTTGTTATTCTTAACTATTGGGTTCAAGAATTTCTATATAACTTAAGCGACACAATCAAAGCCTTTTCCATTCTTTTAGTAACTGATTTATGTATAGGATTCCATTCGCCCCACGGTTGGGAACTAATGATTGGATCTGTCTACAAAGATTTTGGATTTGCTCATAATGATCAAATTATATCCGGTCTTGTTTCTACCTTTCCGGTCATTCTAGATACAATTTTAAAATATTTGATTTTCCGTTATTTAAATCGTGTATCTCCCTCACTTGTAGTGATTTATCATTCAATGAATGACTGAAAAATGATTCACTGATCCAATTAGAATGGTTGGTTGTTACTTTGTACATAAGCAAAACATTCAAAACTGTACTTATTCTTTTTACTCATACAAGGGATTCGATTCCTCCTATATTCTATTCCATTACAATAAAATTCTTTTAGTACATAGCAGAATCATAGATAGGGAACTATACTAGACTAAGAACCTACCTAATTTTATTGTATAAATTTTCGATACCAATGATTGGACCATGCAAACTATAAATACCCTTTTTTCTTGGATAAAGGAAGAGATTACTCGATCCATTTCCGTATCGCTCATGATCTATATAATAACTGGGGCACCCATTTCAAATGCCTATCCCATTTTTGCACAGCAGGGTTATGAAAATCCACGCGAAGCGACCGGCCGTATTGTATGTGCCAATTGCCATTTAGCTAATAAACCCGTGGATATTGAGG